TTTATTTGTGTATTTGGTCCTTTGGAGAGTCCCTTTATAAGAAAGATTATCCCTGTCTCTGTTTATGCCTCGGGTTGGAACAAATTACTATAATTCGTCCCCGTCTACGGATCAGTCGACATTTTTCACAAATTTTACGAACGGAGGCCCTTATTTTCATATTTGTTACTCCTTACCTTAATTTCGAATCTACTCCTTGGAAGAAAATAGGTCTCTTGAAATTTGGAACATCCAATTGTATCCGCACGAGAGGAATGTTGAAAAAGAAAGCCACTTAATTAAATTCAAATTTAATCGTTCGAATCTTTGTTGCGGAGTCTATAAATTATGCGTCCCTTGGTTGAATCATAACGACTTACTTCAATTTGGACTCTATCGCTCGGCAGTATTCGTATAAAACTACGGCGGATCCTTCCTGAAACATAACCTAAAATCAGATCTTCATTATCTAAACGAACCCGAAACATACCATTGGGAAGTGATTCAGTAATTAAACCTTCACGAATCCATTTTTGTTCTTTCATTCCAGGTAACCCCCTTGAATTATCAACTAATGGAAGAGGAGTGATATTAGACAACCCGTCCTTCCTCTTTTTTTCACAAAACAAATAAATAGGAAGTTACGGATGCAATTCGGATACCCGAAAGATTACCATATATAACACAAAATTTCTCCCCCAATTCCTTCTAGTCGAGCCTCTCGGTCTGTCATTATACCTCGAGAAGTAGAAAGAATTACAATACCCATTCCTCCCAAAATCCTAGGAATTCGTTGATGGTTGGAATAGATTCGTAGGCCGGGTCGGCTGATACGCTTTAAAACAGTTCTATAAGGTCCTTTTCTATTCCTTCTATGTCGCAGAGTTGAAACCAAGAAATATTTATTGCTTACGTGGTGTTTTCTCACATTTTCGATAAAGCCTTCGCGCAAAAGTATTTTAACAATGTTTTCAGTGATATTTGTAGATGCTATTCGAACCGTTCCTTTTTTATCCATGTCAGCATTTCGTATAGAAGTTATTATTTCGGCAATAGTGTCCCTACCCATGATGAACTATAATTATTTGTGCCTCCGAGTTTTTATATAATCAACATGCTCCGCTTTTTTTATGAATTATTTATTTTTATGAATTATTTTAAAGGTATATGCGTGAGAAAAAATCTACTAATTAATTTAATTGAATTCTGATACCCCATTATTTCAGACACCCTACTATATTTAGTTCAGATACTCTACTATAATAAGAATATAATTCTATTATGTTTTCCTCGAGTAGTATTTATAATACCTCAGGGGCTAATGAGACTATTTTAGCAAAATTAAATTGCCTCAATTCCCGAGCGATCGCACCAAAAACTCGAGTTCCTTTTGGATTTCCTTCTTGATCAATTACAACTGCCGCGTTGTCATCATATTGTATTATCATACCATTGGCACGTTTGAGTTCTTTACGTGTACGTACAATTACAGCTCTGATCACTTCTGATCTTTGTAAAGGCATATTGGGAACTGCTTCTTTGATTACAGCAACAATAACGTCACCAATATGAGCATATCGACGATTACTAGCTCCTATGATTCGAATACACATTAATTCTCTGGCTCCGCTGTTGTCCGCTACATTTAAATAGGTCTGAGGTTGAATCATATCATTTTTTTTCTTTTTTTTCAATGTAAAGGTCGAAGAAAAAAAAAAAAAGAAGAAATATTGTTTGTCCATAAATAAATAAACTGGGGTTTTTTGATCACAAAGGCCCTCTTTCCTTTCGTTCCACACCCCTATCCCGCAATAATGAATTGGGTTCGTATAGGCATTTTTGACGCAGCTATCGAAATAGCTTCTCTGGCTACAATTTCAGATACTCCACCCATTTCATAAAGTATTCGACCGGGTTTAACAACGGATACCCAATATTCAGGAGATCCTTTCCCCGAACCCATGCGCGTTTCAGTAGGCCTTACTGTAACAGGTTTGTCTGGAAATATACGTACCCATATTTTTCCACCTCGGCGCGCATATCGTGTCATGGCTCGTCGCCCTGCTTCTATTTGTCTAGATGTGATCCAAGCGGGTTCAAGTGCCTGAAGGGCGTATCCGCCGAAGCTAATTCGATTACCTCGATAAGACATTCCCTTCATTCTTCCTCTATGTTGTTTACGAAATCTGGTTCTTTTGGGGTTATAGTTGATGGTTGTTTCTCAATGCCATCTCTACTGCAGAACCGGACATGAGAGTTTCTTCTCATCCAGCTCCTCGCGAATGAAACGATTAAATAATATTACAGATATATATATCTATTTAATGAATAATACACCGAGTTGTGGTATTTTTTCAGATATAATCTGTCACGTAGGAATTTTTATATCTTTCTCATATATAAAATGAGAAATATATTTCTATTAGAATAATTATTCTATTATAATGTCATTTTTTTTTTATGAATCTTTACTTTATTTTTACCTTTATTGAATCGCTCAAAACTTAGCAATCAAAGTAAG